CCCCATAGATCTATTAGTAATTCCAAAATTGTCCCATGGATTTCCCTATTTCAATTGTATGACGTATACGCGTTATCCAAATAAATGGTTACTCTACTTTATTTTATTATATTTTATTATGGAATGATTATTATTCTATTCCATTCTTTTTCCTCCTTTTTTTGATCATAACCAAATAAAAACTTCTCGAATTACCAGAATCCATAGTAAAAAAAACAAAGTTCTTGGGTATTCAAATAGTAATAGTTTCGTTCATCAGTATACTACTAAATTAAAATTGGAATGAAATCTAATCTTATTCAATTCAAATATTGAATATCTCTCCTTGTCCAAAAGGGCACAATTTGAGTGGAAGGTCCACATTTTTTTTTTTTAGAATCAGTCTATTTTTATATTTTTATGATATTTCGTACTACTGTATGATTCCTTTTTTGTGGGATTTTCTTATTTTCCAAAAGGGAAAATGAGAAGAATTATAGAATGGATTGCTAATTATGCCTAGATCTCGGATAAATGGAAATTTTATTGATAAGACCTCTTCAATTGTAGCTAATATCTTATTACGAATAATTCCGACAACTTCAGGAGAAAAAAGGGCATTTACCTATTACAGAGATGGTGCGATTTGATTCTTGTTTTTTTTTTTAGCCCTTAGTCTGATAGAAATAGACGCGATTCGGGATAGAAAGAAACAAATTTTTGAAAGAAACCCACGCTTAGTGAAGGTGAAGTTTAGAGATAGAACAATTCCTTCTGTCGTGTATCCTCGATTGATGCAGCCTCAGATGCTTTAATTATCGATTTTAGTATTGAGCGAAAGGTTACGCCTATACTATAGGTTCTAGTTTGCGGGTTAATCCTACTCCACTAGTACAAATAGGCAGCATAGGGGAAGAAGCGCTACTCCTAGGAATCAACAACACGAAAACTTTGTTATAAATTCCCCCTTCCCTTTCCTTATCGATATCGGGACTAACAAGAATGGTTGGGACAACAAACATCCATCTCGTTCGTACTTTGGATACCCGTATAACCATCAAAGATCGTTGAAGTGACTAATTCCTAGAAATAGGAAGCGTTGAGGACAAAGAAATCGTTGGAGTTACCATTTCCATCTAGCACTAATATGATTGGTGTTAAGAAAAAACAAACCCTTTCGGGAAGGCTGGCTAGAAATTTCTTGTAAAAATACTAGTCCCTGTCAGTTCATAATGAGAATAGTGAAATTTTGATTACATAGATTATTTCCCACAGTACTTTATGCACAGTAGGGAGGAGCCGTATGAGATGAAAATCTCACATACGGTTCTGGAACGGAGATTCTTTGAATAGAGTGAACGACCGTAACGGATGTCAGCTCAATCCGAAGGAAATTATGCGGAAGCTTTACAGAATTATTATGAAGCTACGCGACTAGAAATTGATCCTTATGATCGAAGTTATATACTCTATAACATAGGCCTTATACACACAAGCAATGGAGAGCATACGAAGGCTTTGGAATATTATTTTCGGGCACTAGAACGAAACCCATTCTTACCACAAGCTTTTAATAATATGGCCGTGATCTGTCATTACGTGCGACTATCTCCACTATAGAACGAGGAAAAAACAGATAAAATCGGCTAGTAAATACTAGAAAAAAAAAAATAGGCTTTCTACATATGCATCGTCCAAAGTAACGATTTTTATCAGCTGTAGCAAGGAAAGAGACTTCACGAGAACCAAAGAAGAAATAAGTACGCCTATATACTCTATGGATAAAGGATCTAATTGATATAGAAAGCGCCGTAAAGATCAATTAGCAAGCTATTGGGTCGATACAGTTAAGAACTGCTTACTTATGTCATGATATGAGATAAAAGTTCGGAATCAACTTATGTAATAGAGTCAATCCACTAAGATATTGAGCAGCGGTGTAGTATCAAATCCCAAAGATAGTAAGTTCTTTTTTCTTATGGAGGAAAGTCTTTTTCAACGATTCTATATGAATTTCATATATGAAATGAAATCGAGATAGTTACCTTTCAGAAAATTTTAACAAACAATATAGGGGATATCTATTCTTCATTCTTCTGAAGGTGTGGGAGAAAAGATAAAACTGATTATTGATTAAATTCAAATTAGAGTTTGAAACTTATGTAATTAACTTCTTCTGGTTCTGGTTAACCCAAGAAAAATAGGATAGATTTATTAGAAATCTAATTCAGTTACCATAGGGTAAATTAATAAGATGGGACACAAAAAGAATCGATTGATGAGCCGTATGAGGTAGGAAACTCTCAAGTACGGTTCTAAGGGAAGGAATTGACCCGCCTATTCCGACCGGGGAGAACAGGCCATTCTACAGGGTGATTCTGAAATTGCGGAGGCTTGGTCCGATCAAGCTGCTGAGTATTGGAAACAAGCTATAGCGCTTACTCCAGGTAATTATATTGAAGCACATAATTGGTTGAAGATCACGAGGCGTTTCGAATTTGAATAAAACAAAACCACCCTC